CTCGCTGCTGGCGCCCGAACTCCGCTCTTCTCGTGGATAGGCCTCTTGTGAGCTGTTTACCCGGCCGAAGTACCGGGCTGCGGCCCGGATTTTCGACATCCACAGCGGGACAGCTTCCGGCCCATTGTGCTGTCTAGAGCGCGATCGGAGGGTGGGCTTGCGTGTCTCAAGTTCGTGCCTCTCGTGCCGCTCGTTGTCACTTTCGGTACGTAGTCGCTCAAATCCATCGGCTTTTGCTGAAAAATGCCAAAAAAAAAAGCGATTATACAGTGTCGAGTTCTGGGCTTGACTTCGGGAAAAGTCTTTATTTTAACGAAGGAAAAGCTCGATTCGTAGAACTCGACCCGGAATGTTTATACGGGATCAGCCGCCCGAACAACGTGAGCCAGTCGGCCCCTCTTTAAGCTTTGCTGTTAACGACGGACCGGAGGGAGAGAGTTTTAGAGCTCGCCGGGCCCTTTGGGCCAGAACGTCTGTGTTCCACACCGGAGTCGCCTCATCTTTGACCGGTCCGACTAATCGGCTCGCCCTAAATCAACCGCACACGCCTCGTTCCTCGCCAGTACGCGGCGTTCTTTCGCTTTGCCGCGCGCGCCCCTTCTTCGCGGTCCCTTCGGCGTTGGGGGCGGCGGGAACGGTTAAGTCTGTTCCTCCGCGGGGCGTCGGGCCTTCCGGCTCGCTTTTGAGCTCGTTGTCTCTTGCTTTGGCCAGCGTGTGCGTCAAGAGGTGTCCAAAGCTATCGCCCACTCGGTCGTCGACTCGCCGTCACCTTTTCCCTGTTTCCGCCCCGAGATGCCCTTTTCTCCCTGCTGGCGCCCTCCAGATCCCCGTTCGGCCTTCAGAAGGGTACGGTATCTCCCGTAAGCTCCCTTGTCGTCGTTGCGCGCGCGGTTAGCAGCTTGTATAGCCAACAAATAGCGCCAACGCTAAGGGCAGTAGGCTTTTCCAGCCCACCTGCATGAAGGCATCGTAGCGGTAACGCGGTAGCGTGCCGCGGATCCATACGAAACTCACAAACAGCAAGGCTGTAAGGGCGCTGTTTAGCGTGCCTAAAAAATAAATATTGAAGAGGGCTGCCATCAGCAGCGTGTTGCCATATTCGGCGACAAAGAAGACCGCGAAGCCTAAGCTGCTATATTCCACATTGTAACCCGCGACTAATTCCGCCTCGGCTTCCGGTAAGTCGAACGGCACGCGTTTCGTTTCGGCTAACATGCAAATGTAAAACACCAACGCCGCCGGCAACAGCACGATACTCGGCTGGGGATTTGCTTCTGCAAACGCCAAGCACTTAAAGCCGGCGCCGTCGTTAAAGAACAGCGCGATGCAAAGCATGCAAACGCTGATGACCAGTTCGTAGCTCACCATCAGCGAGACGCTTCGCAAACAGCCTAAAAAGGCGTACTTCGAATTGCACGAATAGCCCGCTAGCATCACACCGTAAACCGCTAAACTGCTCAACAGCAGTAAGATCAGCCCGCCGAGCTGAAGGTCGGTCAGCAGCACTGCGCACCAGGAAGCGACGCAAATGCAAATGCTGATTAGCGGCGCGGCGTAAAACGCCCCGGTCGTCGCATTGGCGGGCAAAACCGGTTCTTTGACCGCGAGCTTAAAGCCATCCCAAAACGGCTGTAAGATTCCCGCGGCGCCGGAGACGCCGGGGCCCATGCGTCGTTGCAAGCTCGCCATCACGGCGCGCTCCGATAACGTCAGCAAGGCGATGGAGATCAACAAGGGTAGCAGGACCAAGATGACGTTTAGGTTCATCGCGACCGCGGGCGAGGTTTCGGTCGACGCCGTTCCAAGACGCCGTGAACCTTAGCGGCGTATCGCGCTCTGCTCTGCTCTCTTTTATCCGCTCGTTTCACTGGGGCAAAACCTTTCGCTGCGCTGTGTTTTCCGCGGTTACTCATACCAGCATTAGCGATCCCGAGGGGGTCGGGGCGTTCTGCTACCTGCGCGGTGTTTGAATTCCTTTTATCGTCGTCCTGTTCGCTATACCTCCATATATTTCGCAGAAATTTAGCTATGCCGCGGCGTGGTTGGTTTTTCGCCCCTAACGCGCACTCGCGGGACCCTATTGCGACAGGGACCCCTGAGGTCTTGCTATTCTGCGGAGCAGAGCGCGCAAACCGGATGCGCGTTAGCTCGCCGCGCTTCGAATTAAATGCACGCGCCTAAATACAGGCAGACTCGAACTGCCGATGGCTGGCGTATGAAACCAGGGCTTTAGCCGCTAAGCTATGTATTTGGATCACAGAAATCGTCGCGCTCGCCTGGATCGGCGTTTTCACCAGTGTCCAAACCTTCTTACTGCTGCGTTAAAAAACGATAGCGATGCACCGCGCTATTGTGGCTGTTTGCGGTTGCGCAGAGCGAACGATCGGGCTTGGGGCGCTGCGGGGTGCCGCCGACCCAACTACCTAGTCGTTTATAAGCCGATCGATGACCGCGGGCCCATCGCGCTTCTTGTGTGCCTTAACTTCGCCGGGGGACTCTTTTCCTTTGGACACCGGACCTTGTCGCCCGATGTCTGACTGCGTCGACGTCGGGCGAGCTTAGGCGGTGATGTTTATCGTTTTTACGCAGGCGGGTTTCGGCGTTTATGTGTTCGGCGTGTTGGGAACAGCTGCGCTTAAAAACAGAGCTACTACGCTCTCTTTGGGATGGCTGCTTCTAAGCCCACGCTGTTTTCGTCGCTGCGCGCTCTCGGTGTTCAAAGCATCTTCTTGCGCAGGTTCCCCTGCACAAACCTTGTTACGACTTCATCCCTGTCGAAACGCCGCGGTCGACTCCCCCGGCATTCAAAGCCGCAGGAACCTTAAGGCTTGTGCTTCTTCCTGGATGTGACGGGCAGTGTGTGCACTCGACCTCGGCTAAAGTTCACCTTCGCGTGCTGTCGAAGATTACGAGCGATTCCCTCTGCGTTCCCGCCTTTCAGCGCGAAGTTCGGTCGAGCTGACGCGACGTGTAGCACACCGCTCGCCCACCACAGAGGACCATGCGACTTGGTTCGACCCGTTGCCGGGCATCGCCCTCAGCCATGCAATACCGCCTTGTTGGGCGTTGTGGGGCTGAGGGCGATGCCCGGCAACGGGTTTCTAAACTTTGCTTGAGGTACCGTGCCGGGTCGGCCGAGGTCGTCGCGGTGGGGCTTCGATTCGCGTTCCATCGCTGTACTTTGCGCTGACGGTTACGACGCGAGGGAAACGTCAGCGACCGCTTAGTAAAGCTTTAAATAACCGCGGTCGAACAACGCGTAGGAAATGTACGAGCTGTAGTAGAGCGCCGGCGTGCATTGACGCGCGTAGAGAAGATCGAAGCCCGCACGGTTGCCGAGAAAGCGAAGCGCCACCCAGGGCAGCAGCGCGATTTGACAGCTTCCGGAGAGGGCGCCCGCAATGGCGATGCCAAACGGCAGGTTTTTGACCCCGGCCGGCAGATGCGTGCTGAAGTTCTGCGCAAAGGAGCTGCCCGTGTAGACGCGGACGAGCATCTCGGCGAGCAGCAAGGCAAAACAGCTCAAAACCGCGGCGTTCAGCGCGAAGTCCTTGGCCGCGCGCCCATTGCTGTATTCCATCGCGTAGAGCTGAAAGAGCACTTTGGTGCTGTAGGCCGCCGTCAAAAAGGTCGCCGCCAGCAACAGTACGTGCAATCCCTGGTGGGCGAACGCGGTGTTTAAAATCGACTCTTTGCTGTAGAATCCACCGAGCTCGGGAAACCCCGCTAAATTGAAGCTGGCGATCGCAGTCGCAAACGTCAGCACTTTGGAGGGTTGGCGCGCGCCAAAACGATTGAGGCTGTTATTGTGTTCTTTGGAAATCAGCAAGCCCGCCGCGAGAAACAGCGTCGCCTTAAAACCCGCGTGGGACATCAAATGCGCCATGGCGAAGTCCATCCCGTCGCTACAGCTTCCAATCGCGGCGATCATGTAGCCGAGCTGGCTGCAGGTGCTAAACGCGATGACGCGCTTTAAATCGTTGGCCACCATGCCGAAAAGGCCGCCGGCTAATGCCGTGATCGCGCCTAGGGCCGCCACGTAGGCGTTGCAGTGCAGATTGAGTTTGCACAGCAGATAAACGCCGGCGGTGACCAACGTCGCCGCATGAATCAACGCCGAAACCGGCGTCGGCCCTTCCATCGCGTCCGCCAACCAGACGTGGAAGCCGAGCTGTGAGCTTTTGCCGATGGCGCCGAGCAGGACACAAAGCCCCACGACGGCGGGCACGTCGAACAGCGTGACGTCGCTGTAGGCAAGACCGCCGGTATAGTGCCATAAGTAGAGCAAACTGCACAACAGAAAGCCGTCGCTGACTTTATTGACGATCAGCGATTTGTTGGCGCTTTTGGTCGCGGCGAGGCGGCTGGCGTAATAGCCGATCAGCAAATAACTGCACACGCCGATACCTTCCCAGCCGATAAAGAGGACGACGAGGTTGTCCGCGGCGACCAGCACCAACATAAAGCCGGTAAAGGCGGACAGGTAGGCGACGAAGAGGTTTTGGCTGCTATCGCCGGCCATGTAGGCGCTTTGGTAGAGGTGCACCGCGAAAGATACCCATACCACCGTTAAGCTCATGCCCGCGGCCAACGGATCCCAGCAGAAGGCCAAGGCCGGCGCAAAGGTTTGGGCGCGGAAAAAGTAGGGCGAAAGCATGACGCTTACGCTACAACCTTGTCCGCAAACCTCGACCATTTGCAACGCGGAGATGCCAAACGCGGCGCTTAGGCAAATCGCTGTTAAAACATTGCCACCACGCACCCCGAGGGCGCGGCCCCCTAGGCCGTTGACGCCAGCGTTTATGAAGATAAAATACAGCGCGAGCAAGTACATTTTACGAGCGAGCGCCGCCGGCGTCAACGGCCTAGCTGTTTTATCGTGGTAAGATTTCTGCGTGGTGTCAAATTAAAGGGTAGGCTCCACCGCGCCGAGTTCAAGCTGTCAGATCCTCTGGTTTAGTGCCGTGGGCAATATCGCTAGGCGCTTTCGCCTGAAAGGATTTACGGCTGTGACTACGCGGGTATCTAATCCGCCTCGCGACCGCAGCTCTCGTTTTGTGACCGCGCGATGCGCCTGCACCGCTGTTTTCACCGCGAAGCTTTCTGCGAGAGATCGACGGATTTGACCCCTCCTTCAACGCATTAAGCGGTGGCCGACGCATTCGCTATGGACAAACGCCGTCGCCGAATCTCCGCCTTAAACTGGCATCTCGTGTATTCCCGCGGCTGCTGGCACACGATCGGCCGATGCTCCGTTCTGTTTATCCGCCAAAAGTACAGCGATGCTGAGCGCCTGCATTTAATCGCTGGTCCATGCTGCAAAAGGTACGGGAGGGTCTCCCTTGTGAAACTCCATAGACAATGTGTTGCCGCGCAGCGCGATGCCGGAAGGCGCTTTTAAAGGCGAAAGAAACCCCGCGGCTTCCCAACGTTGGTCGGTGCCCGAGCGGTTGGACGCACAGCAATCCTTTCGTACGGTATGCGACGCCGCGGGGTTTGCAGCGATGAAGATAGAAACCAAACTGTCTCGCGACGCTTTGAACTCAGATCACGTACCGCCTTCCCGGACGAACAGTCCGACCCTTGCAACCGTTTGCAGCTACAGGAAGCGATGATCCAACATCGAGGTGCCAACCGCGCTCGTCGATAGAGCTCTGTGAGCGAATAAGCCTGTTATCCCTAGCGTAGCTTGTGCCCGCCGATGGAAAGAAGCTTACTGCCCACGGCGGGGGCTAAAACGGTTTGCCTAGATAGGGGCCTGCGCAGAAAAGAAGCGCGGGCAGGGCGGATAACAACCCCGACGAGGTCGACCGACCGAGATGCGCGACGCCCTGCAAGCAGAACAAGCGCACGAGGCGGAGATAGCCGACGAAGGCGAGGCTCTGAGCGACGAGCAGGATGCCCACGGTGTGGCCGGCCCCGCCTTCGATTACCGCCGAGATCAGCTGCGCTTTGCCAAAAAAGCCCGCCAGCGGGGGCAGTCCGGCCACCGACAGCGTCGCGATGGCGACGGCGGGCGAAAGATCGCTGTTCCACAACATCAACGTGCCGAGAAAGTACAGGACCAGCGATAGCAACGCCGCCGACGTAAAGCCCTGCAAAAGCGCGCCCAGCGTCAAGCCCATTTCCGTGACCGAACTGTAGAGGACTAAATGGCGCAAAAAGACGCTTTGGTACGCGCTAAGGCTGCCGACGGCCATGGAACTGAGCGCAAAAGCGAGCAGGCCGCCGTCGATCTGCAACGAGCTCAGCAACACCACGACGCTGAACTTCGGCACCGTCGTAAAGACAAAGACCAGGGCACGCGGCACGGCGGTAAAGAGCTCCAGCATGTACATGTGAAAAGGCGCGATGCCCATTTTAAACATCAAAAAGAAGTAGACGGGCAACGCGCTGCTTTCAAGTTGACCGCTATGCGCAAACTCGGTGCTTACATAAAACAGCAAAACGCTGCCAGCGACGACGCTAAAGAGCAAGTATTTCAGTGCGGCGCGAAGCACAAACGCCTTCGCGCCTCGGGGACCGCTGATCTTGGCCAGGACGACGAGGCACAGCGACTGGAGCTCAAAGCAGATATAAATCGCCAGCGCGTTGCAGCTGCCCATCGCGTAGAGATTCGCCACAAAGCCCACCAGCAAAAAGACCGTGGCGAAGAAGCCGCGAAAGAGATAGAGCCCCAGGACGGACATCGCCCACAGCACGTAGGCCTGCGGTTGCGCGGGCAGCGCCGACAGCATCGCCGCGCTGGCTAAAAAGGGCAACGCGTGCGCGGTGGGGAGACCCACCCCGCTTTGCAACAGCCCGTAGATAATGCACAGCAAGAGATTAAGCGTGAAATCCAGACCCAACAGCGATTCGAAGAACATGACTAAAGGGGTTGGGTCTGGATTTCACGCAACCTTAGAGCATTCCAAAGCCCGTCACGACGGTGCTGATGAAAAGCGGCGCTAACAGCCATGCATCCGCGCGCGAAACGTCGAGGAGCTGGGCGGACTCTCCGCCTTTGAGCTTTCCCAACATTACGCTGCTATAAATAGTGCTCAGGGCGCTAAAGACGATAAACACATAAGCGTAGAGCTCGTGGACCTGAAACAGCGCTGCCAAACACACGAGCTCCGCGATGAAATTGGGAAAGAGCGGGAACGATAAGTTGCCCAGCGTAAAAAACACCAGCGCGGTCCATAACACCGGCGCCGTATAGCTTAGCCCGCGAATATAAAGCAGCAATTTGGTGTGCGTATGTTTGTACAGCACGCCGACCAACAAAAAGAGCGCCGGTGACACAAGGCCGTGGGCGACGCAGTACAGCACCGATCCCTGCAGGCCCAAGCCGCTGTTGACCAAGGCCGCCAGCGTGACGATCGCCATGTGCGAAATACTGCTATAGGCGACGATCTTCTTGAGATCGATCTGTTTTAGGGTGCTGTAACTGCTCCACAAAAACGACGTAAAGCAAAGCGCGCTGATCGCGGGAAACCATGTCGCCAGGAAATCGCCGTAAAACGGCAGCACATAAAGGTGCAACCCGACGACGCTGATTTTCAGGATCACCCCGGCCAGCATCACGCTGCCGGCGGTCGGCGCATAGACATGCGCTTCGGGCAGCCATAAGTGCACGGGCATCAACGGCGCTTTGACCGCCATCAGCGCAAAAAGGCCCGCCGCCACAAAGCCGTGGGTGGTCTCGCCGCCCAGCAAGACGTTGGTGCTGCCGGTACTAAAGTGGACCGCAAACGCCGTCGCCAAAAAACACAGGGCGCTGCTAAAGGTATAGATCGAAATGCTATACGCCGCGGACAGACTGCCATAAACCTTACGGCCGATCAGCAAGAACAGCAAAATCAAACTGCTTTCAAATGCAACGTAGAAGAACACCAAGTCCAAACTCAGCAGCGCGACGAGCGTGCAGGTTTGGATGCCGACAAAGGCGGCCACGGCGCGGCGCCCTTGGACTAACACGACGCATAAGGGAAACAAAAAGGCGGAGAGGGAAAGCACCCACAATGAAGTATAACAGACGCCGAGGCACACCCAGCCGTCGCCCAGGCAGAGGACTTGGCTAAAGACACCGCTGTGCAAATCGGTGCGCGCCCAGAGCAACAGCAAGGACGCCAACTGGGTGAACGAAAGCGAAAGCACGCTTCGCTTTAACAAATGCTGGGGCGCGACGGCCAGGGCGAGGCATTGCAACGCCGAGGTGGATAAAAGCAAGGCCATGCCGAGCGTTTCCGACGAGGCCTCGCCCTGGCCGTCGCGAGCTTAAGCATTGCGGATCACGGGCACCTCCTTAAACGTGTGAAACGCGGGCGTGGCGGGAAGGATCCATTCCAGGCTGGTCGCGGTTTGATTCTGCACAAACGCAGGCGCCGGCGTAAACACGGTGCCGACATAGAGAATGCTGGTCAAGCTGATCATAGCGCCGTACGACGAAAGGGCGTTAAGTCCGCTAAAGGCATCCGCATAGTCGAACATGCGGCGCGGCATCCCGGCCAAGCCGAGGAAATGCTGCGGAAAGAACGTCAAGTTAACGCCCAAAAAGAACAGCAAGAACTGCACGGTGCCTTTGCTTTCGTCATAGCCCAAATGGAAGATGAGCTGGCTGTAAAAATAGATGCTGGCAAAGATGGCGAAGACCGCCCCGGTGCTAAGCACATAGTGAAAATGGGCGACGACGTAGTAGGTATCGTGCACCGCGGTATCTACGCCGGCATTGGCCAGCACGACGCCGGTAACGCCGCCGATGGTGAACAGTGCGAGAAACCCAAAGGCATAAAGCATAGGTACGCTAAAGTAGACTTTGCCCGCGTAGGCGGTCGCCATCCAGCTAAAGACCTTCATGCCCGTCGGAATCGCGATGATCATCGACGCGCTGGTAAAGTAGGCCACCGTGTCCAAATCCATGCCGACGACGTACATGTGGTGGGCCCAGACCAAGAAACCGACGAGGCCGATGGCGCCCATCGCGCAGATCATCCCGGTGACGCCGAACACGGGCTTATTGCTGAAAAAGCTGATGATGCTGCTAATCAGACCAAACGCGGGCAAGATTAAGATGTATACCTCCGGATGGCCGAAAAACCAAAACAAGTGCTGATAGAGCAGCAAATCGCCGGAATCGACAAAGTACGCCGTGTTCAAAGAGCGATCGGTCAGCAGCATGATCAACGCCGCAGCGAGAACCGGCACGGACAAGATGACCAAAATCGCCGTAAACACCATCGAGTAGACAAACAGCGGGATTTGAATCAACGCCATGCCGGGGGCGCGCAAACCCTTCACGGTGACGAGAATGTTGACGCTGCCGAGAATGCTGCTCAGCCCATTGAGGTGTAAACTCAAGATCGCGAGATCGATGCTGCTGCCGCTACCTTGAACGCTCAACGGCGGATACATCGTCCATCCGGTGCCGGCGCCCTGCTCGACCAAGGTCGACAACAGCAACAGCAACAGCGCGAACGGATTCAGCCAAAAACTCACGTTGTTCAAACGCGGAAATGCCATGTCCGGGGCGCCGATCATCAACGGCACCAGATAGTTGCCGAAACCGCCAAACAGCGCCGGCATCACCATAAATAGCAACATGATGACGCCGTGGCCGGTGACGATCACATTATAAAGCTGACCGTTGTTGGCCAACAACCCGGTGCCCGTCGTGGCGAGCTGCAGGCGAATCACAATGCTTAAGCTGGTGCCGATGAGGCCGCTAAAGAACGCAAAGACCAAATAGAGGATGCCGATGTCCTTATGGTTTGTGGAATAAAGCCAACGCATGGCGATGGCGGTCCACCCAACGGATGGTTGCGGGCCGAAACTCGTACCGCAAACCAACCCAGGTTCGCCGTCTAGTCATGGCTGCAGTCCACCGGGGTAAAGGAACTCGGCAACCCCGGAGGTGCGTTTGCGCGCCTTCGATTCGGAGCAGCGACTGTTTACCAAAAACACAGGACTCTGCCAACACGCGGTGGACGTAGAGGGTCTGACGCCTGCCCAACGGCATTGCAAACGGCAGCTGTAACTCTAACAGCTCTAAGGTAGCGAAATTCCTTGGCATTTAAATGGTGTCCCGCATGAATGGCGTCACGACTGCTCAGCTGTCTCTATCCCGGACTGGGTGAAATTTAAATGCTTGTGCAGATGCAGGCCGAGCGGTGAGGGACGAAGAGACCCTATGCAGCTTAAGCGCAGACCCGCGTCCAACGCTCAGGGCGTCGCGCGCCTACGAACCCACTGCACGACGCGGGCTCGCGCTTTTTCTGGGACGGACGCCTTTCTGACAGCAACAAAGGTGCGCAATGGCGGGCTCAGCTCCGCCTTACTGAAATGCACACGCGCAACTCAGAGACCGCGTCGGCGTTTGGCACGGAAAGAAGCGTTTTAAGGTGCAGGGCAAAACACCCCCCCCCCCCGCTGAAAAACAGCGAGGGTTTGGTCTTTGCCCAGCCTTTAGCTTAGCGTTGGGTTTATACATGTTAGCTCTGTGGAGCGTTCAGGTGACGACGTTATAAGCGGAAAAGCGATGCGCTTGCACTATAAAAACAATTTGCTGCAACTCTACGCCGCGCACATCGACGCCTATCCGACGCCGGCCAACCTCAAGTATTCTTGGAACATGGGCAGCCTATCCGGATTGTTATTGGCCGGCCAAATCGTCACCGGGGTGCTGCTCGCGATGCATTACTGCCCGGACACCACCTTGGCGTTCGCCAGCGTGCTGCACCTCACCGTCGATGTGCCCTATGGCTTCGTCATTCGCTATTTCCACATGAACGGCGCGAGCTTGTTTTTCGTCGCCGTCTATCTGCATTTGTTCCGCAATTTGTATTACAACAGCGGCAGTCAGCCCAGGGAAGTTCTTTACATCAGCGGCATCGTCATCCTATTGCTCATGGTGATCACCGCCTTCATCGGCTATGTGCTTCCCTGGGGACAAATGAGCTTTTGGGGCGCGACGGTGATCACCAGCTTGGTGAGCGCGGTGCCGGTGATGGGAACCGCCCTGGTCTACTATCTGTGGGGAGGTTTCAGCGTCAGCAACCCCACGCTCAACCGCTTTTTTAGCTTCCACTACCTGTTGCCTTTCGTCCTCGCGGGGTTGAGCTTGGCGCATCTCGCCGCGCTGCACAGCTATGGCAGCACAAACCCGCTGGGCGTCGCCAACGCGGTAAAGATCCCCTTTGGGCAATATTATGTGCTCAAAGATGTCTTAGGCGTTTTGCTAACCGCATTTGTCTTTTGCGCCCTAGCGTTCTTCTATCCCGAAGCGCTGAACCATTCGGACAACTACATCATGGCGAATCCGTATAGCACACCAGCGCATATCGTGCCCGAATGGTACTTTTTGCCGGTCTATGCGATTCTGCGCAGCATTCCGGACAAGGGCATCGGCATCCTCGCGGTCTTGCTGTTTTTCGTCGGATTGCTGTTACAGCCCTTTGTCAGCAAAGGCAAGGCGGAACCGCATCTTTACAGCTCCTTTATCGCCGGGTTGTTTATTTTAGGCTGGTTGGGCGCGAAAGAGATCACCGACATCACCAGCCTCGCGGGCAGCGTCTTTACCGCGTACACCTTCGCCTACCTCTTTGTGCTAAGTCCACTGTACAGCTTTTGCAGCGCGCGCATCTATTAGCGCGCGGTCAACGCCGAAATCAGAGCAGACCGACGCGCATGCTGTTTTACACCGCTCTGATTTCGGCGTTGACCGCGCTTTCATTGGGCATTGTGCTGACGACAAGCCCGTTTATGGCGCTAATGTATAGCATCGTGCTGTACCTCGACGTGCAGCTGATCTTAACGATGCTGGGCTTCGAATTCATGGCATTAGTGTACGCTTTGGTGTACGTCGGCGCGTTGGCGGTTCTGTTCCTATTCGTCGTAATGTTAATCCGCGTTCAGGCCGCCGCCTTTTTAAGCTTAAGCACCAACGTTTCGATGTGGGTCGCGGGCATCATAGGCTTTAGCGCCGACACAACGCCGCGAAGCTGGATGATCGCCGGCGAATCGCTGTTGAACTTCGGCGCGCTGTTGTACACCAGCTACGCGGATCTCACCATTTTAAACAGCGTCGCCCTGACCGTCGCGCTGTTCGGCAGTTTGGTTTAACAAACGCCACCGCGCGCGCAACGACGACAAAGGAGCTTACGGGAGATACCGTACCCTTCTGGAGGCCGAACGGGGATCTGGAGGGCGCTAGCAGGGAGAAAAGGGCATCTCGGGGCGGAAACAGGGAAAAGGTGACGGCGAGTCGACGACCGAGTGGGCGATAGCTTTGGACACCTCTTGACGCACACGCTGGCCAAAGCAAAAGACAACGAGCTCAAAAGCGAGCCGGAAGGCCCGACGCCCCGCGGAGGAACAGACTTAACCGTTCCCGCCGCCCCCAACGCCGAAGGGACCGCGAAGAAGGGGCGCGCGCGGCAAAGCGAAAGAACGCCGCGTACTGGCGAGGAACGAGGCGTGTGCGGTTGATTTAGGGCGAGCCGATTAGTCGGACCGGTCAAAGATGAGGCGACTCCGGTGTGGAACACAGACGTTCTGGCCCAAAGGGCCCGGCGAGCTCTAAAACTCTCTCCCTCCGGTCCGTCGTTAACAGCAAAACTTAAAGAGGGGCCGACTGGCTCACGTTGTTCGGGCGGCTGATCCCGTATAAACATTCCGGGTCGAGTTCTACGAATCGAGCTTTTCCTTCGTTAAAATAAAGACTTTTCCCGAAGTCAAGCCCAGAACTCGACACTGTATAATCGCTTTTTTTTTGGCATTTTTCAGCAAAAGCCGATGGATTTGAGCGACTACGTACCGAAAGTGACAACGAGCGGCACGAGAGGCACGAACTTGAGACACGCAAGCCCACCCTCCGATCGCGCTCTAGACAGCACAATGGGCCGGAAGCTGTCCCGCTGTGGATGTCGAAAATCCGGGCCGCAGCCCGGTACTTCGGCCGGGTAAACAGCTCACAAGAGGCCTATCCACGAGAAGAGCGGAGTTCGGGCGCCAGCAGCGAG